ATACTATACATAGGTCGTCGATTCGGCATTGGATAAAAAAGGCAAGATGCCTATTTTTCTAGTAAATGGTTCAAATCATTTTATCGATATGAGTGTTCTATATCGGATAAATTACCAGCTGTTCATTTTTAAACCATTTCGGTACTACCGTAGTGGTAGAAAGAGTACCATGTTGCGCCTGGACTTCAAACAGTTTAGCTTTAACCATGTTAGTTAATCTTCTCACATTATTGGTTGATAGAGAATCAAATTTACCAACGAGTCACGAAATGCTATGGTTCTTACATATGATTTCTTAATTTACTCAGAAGTAATTCGTCGAGATCGTGCACCTTTTTTCCTATTTATCCTATTAAAAATAAATAAAAGAACATAAATAAAGTGCAGTCGGTTGGAGCCAACCTATTCTTGAAATACACAACTCGCACACACTCCCTTTCCAAAATAAATCAATACACCAAGCACTACACTTAGATTTATTGGATTTGTTGCTAAAATATCGGTATTAAACCCGAAACTCCCGGCGGATGGCCAGTGGCCCAAGGAAAGGAAAGAATCGGTTACATTTTTCATATGCTCTCCTCTTATAGATAAGACTAACAAAGAACAGAATTCTTTTTGTATCACTTCGCGCACCGCCCTTCTTGATCTATTTTTTTTTTTAATAGGAATAGATAAAATCTATTAATTTATTTAAAAATTTCTTATTTCTTAATTTTTTTTTTTCCAATAGATACTTATTAGGGCAGTAGGGTAGGTCCTAATTAGGTTAGGTCCTAGGTCTCATGTCAATTGCGAAATATCTCATTTGTTGAAACGCTTCCTAAAAGTTAAAAGAGTTTCTGTTGTACTAAGGACGGGAAGGAAGAAAGCGAATGAATCCGCTAATTCCTCATCTCAAATCAGTCCTTCCCGGGGGTATTGTCTCAACAAATAAATAATTGTAGGAGTAAAGTGTTGATATAATTCGAAGAAGCAAACGGCAAGTTCGAATTAACGAAATAAAAAAAAAAGTACGTTACGTATTTTTTCACATTTTTCTAGGATTAAATTAAACAAAAGGATTCGCAAATAAAAGTGCTAATGCCACGACTAGTCCGTAAATTGTTAAAGCTTCCATAAAAGCTAGACTAAGTAATAAAGTACCTCGTATTTTACCCTCCGCTTCTGGTTGTCTCGCAATACCTTCTACAGCTTGGCCCGCAGCAGTACCTTGACCAACTCCAGGTCCAATAGAAGCAAGCCCTACGGCCAATCCAGCAGCAATAACGGAAGCGGCAGAAATCAGTGGATTCATGGTAAGTTCCTCGCACAAAAAAAAAAAAAAGAAAAGAAATGGTTAATGATACAATCAACCAATTAATTATTACTTATTTTTTTATCACTAAGATCTATCGGGTCGAAGTAACTAAAAACTCCGAATTGAAATAATAATATTACTGAATCGTCAGAACTACTTCGATATCTCCTTTTTAGTTTCTACCCATGATGGAGTTTTTTTGTAAATCCATATGCATATGGTTCTAGTTATTGCATTTCCTTGTTTCGAACCATTTTTTTTTTCAATTTTTCGTTCTTTACTATTCGATATCCTTGAGTTCATCTGTTTTTTCATTCAATCCACAATAACAGACGAAAAGGAAGAGAATTATATTGGAATCCATCTAGTCTGGAAATAATATATATATATATAGGAAAATAGTCCCTATATAACTATTGAATATCTAATATCACATATACATTTTTTCTTCCATAACGTAAACCAACCGTATTTCATATTGAATCGGATTCTAGAATCATTCTTCAAAACATACACAGAGTATGGGGACTTATGGACATTAATAACATTAATATAAGTAGTTTGACCTACCTAATCCATCTTTTTTTTTTACAATTCTGTAGTCTATTTTTTTCTTCCTACGACTCTAGATCGTATATACATACGTATTTGTATCTATTATGTTCCACAACCAAGTGGATTATCTTGAACCGTGCATGAATTGGGATAAGCTTAAAAAAAGACTATTTCGAAAGCTAGTCAATGATGACCCTCCATGGATTCACCTATATAAGCCGCAGCTAAAGTTGCAAAAATAAGAGCTTGAATACCACTTGTAAATAATCCAAGAAACATGACAGGTATAGGAACTACTAAAGGTACTAAAGAAACAAGAACAACAACTACTAATTCATCAGCCAATATATTCCCGAAAAGTCGAAAACTAAGAGATAAAGGTTTTGTGAAATCTTCTAAGATGTTAATTGGTAAAAGTATTGGGGTTGGTTGAATGTATTTCCCAAAATAACCCAATCCTTTTTTGGTAAGACCCGCATAAAAATATGCCACTGATGTGGGTAAAGCTAAAGCAACAGTAGTATTTATATCATTCGTAGGCGCAGCTAACTCCCCATGAGGTAACTGTATGATTTTCCAAGGTAAAAGAGCACCTGACCAGTTAGAAACAAAAATAAATAAGAACATAGTTCCAATAAAGGGAACCCAAGGACCATATTCTTCTCCAATCTGAGTTTTACTCAAATCTCGAATAAATTCAAGGACATATTCGAAGAAATTCTGACCGCCAGTCGGAATGGTTTGTGGATTCCGAACAGCTATGATGACAGAACCTAATAAGATAGCAATTACGACCCAAGAAGTGATAAGTACTTGGGCATGGATTTGTAAACCCCCTATTTGCCAATATAAATGTTGGCCTACTTCTACACCCGATATATCGTATAACCCTTTGAGTGTTTTAATGGAAAATGATACAACATTCATATTGTCCTCTGACATAAATCGAACTTAAAAAAAAAGGAATTATTTTGATTCAACCATCTCTTTTCTTTCTCAACTCACCTACTTTAATCATTAATCATATATTTAAAATACCAAGAAATCACATAACATAATATCAATATCCCCAGTCCAGTACTTTTTATCTCTTTTTAAAATTTAAAAATTTAGGAATAGTAACCGATCCAATAAATCTATGAAGTTCCAAAATGATTAACTAATCTTATGATTCTTAATCATAATCAACGATTTCTTATATAGCTAGAACGACCCTCGCAAATTGCGGATACTAATTTGTTAAGAATCAATCGGATTGAAGCTATAGCGTCATCGTTGGCTGGAATCGAAATATCCGCGAGATCAGGTTCACAATTTGTATCGATTAAACAAATTGTTGGAATCCCCAAAATGACACATTCTCGAAGAGCCGTATATTCTTTTTGCTGATCAATGATGATTACAATATCAGGCAACCCCGTCATATATTTGATTCCACCCAGATATGTTTGCAGGGTAGATAATTTTCTCTTCAATATTGCTGCATCTCTTTTGGGTAGACGGTTGAGTTTACCCATCTTTTGTTCTGCTCTTAAGTCCCTGAACTTATGAAGTCTCGTTTCCGTAGTGGACCAATTCGTTAACATACCACCGAGCCATTTTTTATTAACATAATGACACCGAGCCCTTATTGCAGCTGATGCTACTAAATCCGCTGTTTTATTTTTGGTACCAACGATTAAGAAGTTTTTTCCCCTACTTGCTGCATCAAAAATTAAATCACAGGCTTCTGATAAAAAACGAGCAGTTCTAGTAAGATTTGTAATATGAATACCTTTACGTTTTGCAGAGATGTAAGGGGCCATTCTAGGATTCCATTTCTTAGTACCATGACCAAAATGAACTCCCGCTTCCACCATCTCTTCCAAACTGATGTTCCAATATCTTCTTGTTGTCATTTTTCCTCACACTTTCTCTTTATTGTTGTTTTTTTTTTACAAAGAGACGAGGTACCTGAAAAAAAAAATAATTGTTCCGACGGAACCTTCTACCGGGAATTGACCGTTGATACACGGTCCAAACCATTAATTTCTTTTAATTACTTATTTGATTTATTACCAAATCAATAATCGGACCAGATAGTTAAAGTGAAAAGAATTAATCTCCTCTTAGGAATCATTAAATCGTGTAAATGATTGTTCTGATGTCTCATAGAAATTGTTTGGGACGCAAGAACAAAATAATCCTCTATGGTGCAACAAAATATCTCTCATCTCCAACTCGAATAGAGTATTTTTTTTTATTTTCAAATGAATGTTCTTGTCTTGCCTTGAACGGTGCACTAATTTTTTGAATCCAGTACCAACCGGTATAATCCCCCCCAGAACAACGTTCTCTTTTAGGCCTTTCAACCAATCAATACGACCTCGTAGAGCAGCTTTTGCTAAAACTCGAGCGGTTTCTTGAAAACTCGCTTCGGATATGAAACTTTGAGTATTCAGAGATGCCCTCGTTATTCCCAACAAGATTGCCCGATAATGGATCGCTTCGTCCAAAGCGCGCCCCGCTCGTTCTGCTCGCAATAATCCGATTAATTCTCCGGGTGAAAAAACATTAGACATTCCATCTTCAGAAACCAACACTTTTGATGTTACTTGACGTACAATAATCTCTATATGTCTATTATGGATCTGTACCCCCTGGGATCGATAAACCTTTTGGATCTTATTAACCAAAGAGATACGACTTTGGGCTATGGTTAGCTCAGCTCCAATCAAGAATCCCCAAGGGATTACAAGAATTCTTGGTATACGTCCGTTCCAACCTTCAACTCTCTTTTCGAGGTTCATAGATATTGAATCAATCGAACGCACTTCTAATACTTGTTCCACTTTTGGAAGACCCTGCGTTATGTCGCCGGATCTCGATTTTTCATATATAAATGTAACTAATGTATCTCCTTCATAAAAGATTTCTCCATAATGGCCATGAACAGTTGCTCCCGGAGTGGCCAAATAGGGCTTAGCTGATCTTATAACTAAGGAGTCAAGATGAACAATTAGAATTTGACCAGCTTTTTTTATGTGTGGTCCGTATTTGAATAGACATACATTTTCACAAATAAGTTGTCCAAGGCTAATTATTGTGGATATCTCCCCGCAATAATCGCACTGGAAAAAGCACCAATTCAAATGGAATGGATTCAAAATGATGTTACTGCACGGATCAGGATTATAAATCCTCCTATTTTCATCCATTAAACAGTATTTAAGTACTTGAAGTACTTGGAAAGCCTGTTTAAAATTGTCAAGTAGTAAATATTTCTTTAACAAGATCAGATTATGAGTTATTAAATGGTAAGATGAATAAAAATTCGCTATTTTAGGTACAATAGTACCTAGGGGACCCAACAAATCCCTAATTGGAATTATGGGATCCGATTCTTTTGTCACATTGTTATATTTCGAACCATGGAATGGACCAATTTGAGAGCAATTAGATGATGACAAAATCATCAAAGATTGGCATTCTTTATTTCGATTCAACAACGTACCAATACCAATAGTTCCTTGATGTTGGGTAAGTGATTGAATCTTCGATTTTGAATAAAAAGGATTAATATTGGTGCGATCTAATCCATTAACAGGAATCAATCCTGAACCTGATGTATCCTTCCTTTTTCCGGTATAGGAAATAGTGGACTTGACTAACTCAATTCTTATGAAATCACGAATTAGATCATAAGCCCTTACCTCAACAAAAGAAGTATGAACCTCAGAACCATTTCGTTCTTGGTTCCAATTCAATACTAAGCAAGTCCGAACTAATTGAATACTTGTGCGATAAAGTCCTCTAATTGATTTGCCATTTCCATAAAGGATATAATTGACAACTCTAAGTTGGACATTATCCTTTTCCCACAAGAGATCCTGAGGGAAAAGTGTTGCTAAATTTATCCCATCAGCCATTTCATATGTGACTACGGGCCGAACCGAAACAAAATATTTTTTCTTGGTGGGTGTGATCCGTTGGGCATAGATCCAATTTTTCAATTTTTTTGATTCCTTAGAATTTTTTTTTTCCGTTCCTGGTGGTATCAAAATGCCGCTGTGCCTGGATATCTTATCTGTCTCTCCAGGAAAATAGATATCCCCAGAAAAGATTTTCAGTTCAATACTTTTTTTTTTTCTCTCCACTCGGACTAATCCACCTACTCGGCTTCTTGTATTTAAAGCAAGGCGCGTATCTACTCCAATGATACTATTGTTCCGGACCATTATGGACGAAGATCCAGGTAAGATATGCACTTCCTCGGGAATGAAAAAAAACCGATCCACTTTCATTTGGTATTTCGTACGAAATTCTTTTGCTCCTCGATACTCAATCAAATCCTCTTTTTTTATGATTGAATCTACCTCTATGGTCCCGTATTTTGTAATTCCTGAATTGCTTCTTCTGTATCGTGGATCATCGAAATAAGCAAGAATACTATTTCTACGTAATATACCATTTATAGGTATTTCAATCGAAATACCAAAACAGGGTATTAGTTCTTTCTCTCCTTCTTGATCATATTGTAATGGGATGATGAATCTATTTCTTCGCCTTTTCGCCAAGAAATCAGAATTCTCTTGAAGAGTAGAGGGGTATATGAAATTCCAATGGCCGTTGGATATGATTCGATCAGGTCTTGAATATTCCAGAATTTCCCTATCTTTTTTACCAGAAGTATCCAATAATTTCTGCCTTACTCGATTATTAGTCATTGAGAAGTCAGAGATATATCTTTCTTCGACAGAAAAAGAATGAACGTTCATTTGATCTTGATCCTTGTGGAGCGAAAAAGACACTATACTAGATCCGCGTGGACCCCCTGACAATATCCATAAATAACTTGTTTTTGGTAATAGATGAATATTACCATACGTATATTCAGGTGCATGGTAGACATCGGTACTCCAGTGCATTTCTCCCTCTGATTCAGAATAAATATGTTTTCGTACTCTCTCTTTAAAATGAAAAGCGGACGTTACAGCACGAATCTCCGCAATCACTTGTTCTGATTCTACGTATTGATCATTTTGAACTAAAATCAAACTTTTTGGTGGAATATTCACATTATGTATAATATCCCGACTCTCAATAGTTACATACAAGTCCATAGAACATAAAAAAGCGGGATGCCCATGACGGGTACGTGTGGGATGAACTAAATCCTCATTAAATTTGACTTTTCCATTGGAAGGAGCTCGTACATGTTCGGCAGTACCACCTGTGAATACTCCACCGGTATGAAAAGTTCTTAATGTTAGTTGAGTCCCGGGTTCCCCAATTGATTGACCCGCAATAATACCTACGGCTTCCCCCAATTCGACCAGGTCGCCATGAGTAGGACTCCGACCATAACATAATTGACAGATCCAAGACGTACTCCTGCAAGTAAAGGGGGTTCGAATATATATTGGTTGTACTCGAAAGGTTATGAGTCGATTGACAAGTCCAATCCCAATATCTTGATTTCGAGTTGCAATGCATCGTAGATCTATATATATATCGTCTGCTAATACACGACCAATTAGCGCTTGGACAAAAATTTTTTCCGTCACCCCCTTTCTAGGACTCACGGAAATACCTCGGATAGTACCACAATCCGTTCTACGTACAATAATGTGCTGAACCACTTCAACAAGTCTACGCGTGAGGTA